TAATGTAATGAAATGAAGGTCAACGTCTTATTATTACTACATGTTAGTACCATTCCCTTGAAACTTCCAGGGGTGTATCTACGTATTTTGCTTGTGCTTAATGTTTTCCGATTCTACTAGAAATCATATAAGAAACTGTTATAATTGTGAGTTTATTGGATTGGTTCATCAACGGTTAGAATCCCCTTTTGACTCTTCACCAGGGATTCCACTATTATTAATGAACATAATAATGATTAGTGAACAATAATGGAATAATTCCTTCATATTTATAGAGATAGGGGATATAATTCACATGGATATAGTAAGTCTCGCTTGGGCTGCTTTAATGGTAGTCTTTACATTTTCTCTTTCACTCGTAGTATGGGGTAGAAGTGGACTCTAGAAGTACTACTAATTGAGTTGAAGAATCAAACTCAAACCATATCAATTGTTTTATAGATCGTTCTGCAAAGTCCTTTTTATTTTACTTTTTTATTTGTTTTTGGTTTCCCCTCTTTTTTTTTTTATCTTTGAACAGTAAAAAAAAATACTTATGTTATTAAGTATATACAGACTTCCTATAGGAAACAACATAGACATAGTGGTTGTCCAACGATATACTACACATAATAAAATATTGCCTTGGGCAAGTCACATATTACGCGTTCCCGCTTTTTTAATTCTTTTCAAAATTTTATTTATGTTATGCTTGCTTTATCGAACTCATTTCATATCATGGTTCAAACGTTAAAAATCAGTGGGCTTTACTAATCCCTTTCGAAATCCAAAGAGGTTCCCATGGAACTGAACCACTGGATCATCTGTCAACTGCTCAATCAATTACTTCTTCGGAATACTAAAAAAAGATTATGTGATTTTCTTGTTATTAATTTTAATAATTTTTAAAGGCCTATACTCTTTTTTTCCTTCATCGATTTGATTCTTTCAATGGATATCGGGATTCATATTGAATAGAATCAGAAATTCTAGGAATTCGAATCGTAAGAGTAAGAATTGCCCTTCGATTTTTTCAGATTGATGATTGGAATCAACACAAATTAAATAAATGAAGCAAAGAAATCGAATTGGTACGTTATGTAAATACATTACATATATGTAATTGATATCTATCAAGATACATATCGTAGATTGATCTATATTAAACCTCTATCTTTATACAGTACGACTTTATATATTACAATAACAATAATAAATATGGTAGAAAGATTTATATATTTCTTTCTACCATACTATCGAATCTCATAAAATACTGATGATTCTAGTCCGCTTATTTCATTTAAGACACTAAATTTGAATACTTTTGATTTTCTTTTCAAGCATTGAGAAGAACTAAACAGTCAAGTTTCATTCAACTGAATCATTTTGGCTGACTGTTTTTACGTATATTATAAGTAAAAAAGCAGTAGGAACTAGAATGAACAGTGCAGTAGCAATAAATGCGAGAATATTTACTTCCATAATCTAATCGTTTCATTTTTAGTTAATTCGCAATAACTCGGGATTTAATCCCATAGAGCTGGTAAATCTTTCGGCTGTAAATTCAATATTCAATGGGATGAATTACATCTCGATGATATCAAATCGGAGCAATATCAATATCATGAATAACAATATCTGAACTATAAAATTGATTCATCGTCGAGAATTAAATAATATAACATACGAAGATCTTTTCCGAATTCCAATTTTTATTCCTGATCCGATCAATAATTTCTTTACTTTCTTTATCATTCTTTCTTTTCTATAAGCTATGCCCCCCTTTGTACAATCATATGATGAAATATCATATGACCACCTTTATACTTACTTACATTGGTTATAAAAAAATACCAATAAAATAACCAATAGAAGCGAAATGTAAAAAAGGAAGAAGTTTAGTTCTAACCCCTCTTTTTAATGATCTAATCTTCTTTGGAAACCAAAGAAGGAGTATAATAAGGAGAGTCCGGATATAAAAAAAATAGAATATTTCATCAAATTCATTAAAAAGTTTGTTCTTTCTTCGGTAAGAACCTTAAACTTAAAAAAGATTATTCATTCCCTCACAAAGAGAGATAGCCCTTGTTAATCGAAGCTAATAGAAATGGGATCCTTCTTTGAGCTTTCTTTTATTAATATCCTATTTCCTTGGATTAATTATGGGATGCATATATCAAAAATTCAGTGTGAAATTTGAATGAGATAAATTGTTTCAAATTCACATTAATAATTGAAATTAATGATTGAGGTTACAAAAAATCGGAGTCCTAAAAGGGATATACTTTTCATCTTAAAAGTATTATATCAAAGTTACTATGTTACTTTTTTTTGTATCGTACAAATTCCATTTGTGTATCGACTCCTGGAAACATATAGTGCCCTATTACACAGATCGGAAATAATCGAAAAAGCCGGACTCCGTACGGTATCTCTTGGAATCCTGAATATGATTCTACCAATAATTATACTAATCCACATATGTCTTTCTCCTATCAATCGGGACTAGTTAGTTGAATAA